TCAACTTAGAAATGGAGTTGAATAAATGACTTTAAATCTTTGTGTACTGACCCCTAATCGAATTGTTTGGGATTCAGAAGTGAAAGAAATCATTTTATCTACAAATAGTGGTCAAATTGGCGTATTACCAAATCATGCTCCTATTGCTACAGCTGTAGATATAGGGATTTTGAAAATACGCCTTAAGGACCAATGGTTAACGATGGCTCTGATGGGCGGTTTTGCTAGAATAGGCAATAATGAGATCACTGTTTTAGTAAATGATGCGGAAAAGGGTAGTGATATTGATCCACAAGAAGCTCAGGAAACTCTTGAAGAAGCAGAAGCTTGTTTGAGAAAAGCTGAAGGAAAGAGGCAAATAATTGAGGCAAATCTAGCTCTCCGACGAGCTAGGACAAGAGTCGAGGCTGTCAGTGCAATTTCATAACTAGTTGGTGCGTTCAAATAAGCAAAAGAGTTTCTGTTTCTAAAACCTATTTTGATTGCATTCACTCGACAGAATCCAATTTTAATAGAACGCAATTCAAAAATGAAGTAAATAAAAATACAAAATCTAGAAAAATAGAAAAGGGTGGGGCAAAAAACTTATTAGATACCATTGACTCCGGTATCTAATAAGTTCTACCTACTATTGGATTTGAACCAATGACTCCCGCCGTATGAAAGCAATACTCTAACCACTGAGTTAAGTAGGTCATTTATCACCCCAAAGAGAACCAAATGGAACCCATCCCGTCGATGGATTATAAATACCATATTCCTTATAAGCAATAATAATCGAACCAATACCACTCAAAAATTTAGGATGTTGGATCATAGAATATTCATCTTGACAACAAATTATATACATGATAAAATATGCATCACAAGCACTAAGGGCTATAGCTCAGTTGGTAGAGCAACTCGTTTACACGCGCGCCAATGTTTTTCAGGGGAATCCACCATACAATCCAAAAAATGGATCTTATTGAGAAATCGATGTCTTACTCCTTAATAACTTTAAGAGAACAATAGCCTGACGAGAGGTTCGGTCCTATGTTAGTGCCCTGTTAGGTACCAAACAGGCCCCATCTTGAGATATTGATAAGGTGAATACCGGTATATTCAATGCCAGGCATAATGAGTATAAGGCCCTCAAAAAATTTCTTTTCGTCCTATGAACTTGAAGGTGTATGAAGTTTCATATTGGATTTTTTAAGCCGAACGATAGAGACTTCATTTAACTTCAAATTAGAGGCCAAAGGCAGACCTACGTCAAAATAACTTCACCTTTGAAACACTTTGATAGTGCTCCTGAATTAGAATCCCCAAAAATGAATCAGAGCACATGGAGCCATCTCCTTATTTTTCTGTCAAGAAAAAAATATGGCGGATTGGCTGATATTTCTATCAGTTAATGAAAGAGCCCAATGCAAAAAAAATGCATGTTGGGTCTTTGAAACAGTTCATATCATTTTGATAATAATAAGTTTGATCTGTTTTACCGAGAAGGTCTACGGTTCGAGTCCGTATAGCCCTAGAGCCCTATAAAAAAATGAATAAAATTTATATTTTCATTTGAAATAAAAAATTGTATAATTTAGATTTCTTCATTCTTGTTTGTTGCTTGTAACTGACCGGTTGGTTCATCGAAACAAAATTTGTCCTAAAAACTCACTCATGGGAATCGTTTAAAGCAGAACAGAAAAGCCAAAAAACGGATTTCAAGGGATCGAATCCATTTTTTTCCAAACAAACCCTTAGTCATTAATCATCGGAGGGAAATTCATTATAGAATTTCCCTGCCCACAATCACAATCAAGGGGTTAAGCCAAAGATACTTCTTTTCTTTGGTATACCTCATCAATATACCAATATCCGGCGAAGCACACCAAAACAAAAAAAGGGGGTGGTGGTCTTCTTTTTCTATATTCAATCAAGAGAAAACCCCACCCAGATCTAATAAACGGAATATACCAACACTAAGATATTCGAAATCCTGAGATGGAAATACCTACCCATTCTCTTACATTTGAATACTTGTTTCATTCTAAATTACTAAGCTAAATTACTATTACTAAGAAAAAAACTCCCGACTCTATTCCTAAAAAATGAAAAAATCCAAATATCGAACTCACATTTTGATAAAGAAAAATCAAAAGAATAAAAAATTCGAAATTCTTAAACACAAAATAATAATTCTATTTGCTTTCTTTAGGAAGAATCCTGGGCGAAAACAAGAAAATTTGTCTAAGTGTAACATTTAGAGTTATACTAACTAAAGCAATTAAATAAAATTGAACTAAAAAAATGAATAAATAGGATCCCAATCAAGTCAGCCGATAAATCTTGAAATGAGATATTGCCCTGCAATAATCAAAGGAAACTAGACAGTTTGGTCAAAATGAATTCTTGTTTTGACTAACTAGTTATCGATGACTTTACAACTTCAATTCGACTCAACCAATCCGGTATATTTTCCACGTTCATAGGAGTGCGTCTATGTTTTTGCTTTACGAAT